CATTAATGAATTAGATTATTTTCAATTTATGTGATACATATACAATAATATATCCAATCAAGAGGAATATGTTACCAACAATACTAACAATTTGATTGATAACAAATGTAACAAAAAGATAAAGATATAATAAGATTATTATAAGTAATTGTTTTAGATTCATTTTTTTGAGCTCCATTTTTAAAATTGTAATTGATTAAGAATTATTTATTTATATATGTTACTATTTGATTTGAATTGCAATCGATATTAAGGAAACAATTTTCCTTTCATATTAGGAGAGATGGCTGAGTGGTTCAAGGCGTAGCATTGGAACTGCTATGTAGACTTTTGTTTACCGAGGGTTCGAATCCCTCTCTTTCCGTTCTTCCTTGATTATTTTTTTACTGGAAATCATTAATTGGAAAGAATTGGATTCTTTTTGCTTAGTGTATGAAATCTAAAATACAAATTTGTTAAAAAAGCGACAAATTCTTTATTCTTTATTTTTATTCTTCGCGTCCAGGATTACGTCCTGGATCATTAGATAAGAATCCAAAGATAAAGAGAGAAACGAAAAAGATTACTATTGTGTAAACAAAAAGTTTGAGAGTAAGCATTATAAAATCTCCAAGACCTTTTTTGAAAAAGAAAATAGATCACTTCTTTTAACCACTTTTTACATATCTCATTTTACATTTTAGGCTTTTATTTTGATTTGTTTGTTCAATATAGATTTTTTCCATTGGAAAATGGAGGGTTTTTCATAAAGGACTTTTTATCTTATTAAGAATCTATTCTTTGTTCTTTGTTGTCATTTTATGATCGAATACATTATACATTTATTTATAACGATAAAATTAGCGAAAACTTACAGCAGCTTGCCAAACAAAGGCTAATAGAAAAAAAAATAGAGGTATGACAGGCATAATATCAATTATTGGGTTGAAAATGGCATAAGCCTCGGGCAATTTAGCAAAGAAAAAAAGATTTTGATAAATGACAGAATGAAAACAGATCCAGATTAAACTAAACAGATTAAGCATAACAAATATTTAGTTCTTTTAAATTCAATTAGAAAAGAGTATTTTAATGAGATTAGTGTTAAGAAAAAAGGGAAATGACAAAATATTTATTTTTCGTCGAACTAGAACAAAAATCCCCCTTATATTATCATCTGCGACTTAAAAAAAGTGCAAGGGTGTCTGTTTCTAATTGCATACATCATACATTATCTTAATGGAATTCCATGTAATGATCAATTCCCCTTTTTTATTCTATATTATCTGTATGTGTAGAATGTCAGCAATAAACACATATTTTTTGCTGTGGTTAATAAGTTGACGAATAACCAAAAGAACCATTAAAGTTTCTTTGTGTTGAAGAAATGTTTAAATGGGGCGTGGCCAAGTGGTAAGGCAGCGGGTTTTGGTCCCGTTATTCGGAGGTTCGAATCCTTCCGTCCCAGACGCTTTATGATAAAACAAAAGAAGAGATTCTTCTATATTATACTTATACATGAAATACCAATTGTTCAACAATTTTTTTCTTTTTAGAAAGACAATAATAAAATATATTAGGTTTTAGGTTTCGATTTATGAAAAATATCATACAATGCTCAATGTCGGAGAAATGGATCATTTTAACTTTCCTTTTTCATAATCAATTCCATATTAATAAATAAAATGGATTATTTATTTTTATTGATAATTTAGTAATCTACTAATTGACCCAATGACTATTCATTATTCCATCGATATATACTTGCAATTAAATTGGAGAAGAATGTTATGGTAAAACTTCGCTTGAAACGATGTGGTAGAAAGCAACGTGCGACTTGAAGGAACTAATTGGTTGTGGAATTTGTACATCCGCCATTTTACATATTACTATTAATCAAGATGCTCTTGACTCGACATTTTATTCTTCAAGTAACCTTGTTTGTGCTGGGGTTGCAAGTAAATAGTATATCAGAAGCTCGAGAAGAAGGATTTTAGTAAGGGAAAGAATCTAGGGTTAGTTAAAATTAATAAGCTAGACCAACTTTGTAAGTATCCCTTTATATCTTTTATATAGAATTAGAGTAATGTTTAAAAATATATAACATAAGAGGGTTCTCAGATTCTAGATCTTATTTAGATTAGATATTTAGATAAAAAAACAAAAAAATACAAAAGGTATGTTGCTGTCTTTTTGAAAAGAAAAATCCTCGAAGGAATGTCTAAACCCAATGATTTCAAAAAAAAAATCAACAATATGTCATAACAAGGAAAAACCTTTGTGAATTTTCTTAACAATTCAATTGTTATTTGTAGGGCGATAAAAAGAAACGCGCTTGAGATAAGACAAAGAAAAGCAAAAGAGTTTAGAGATGACTCAAACAATTTATAAATCTTTTTATTATTATTCTTTAATTCTTTAAAAATGAATTCAAGTTAACTTGAGTCATAAGTATGAATATGGGTTTTTCTGTAAATAGGAATAAAATGGGGCAAAATCAAATCCTAGTTTTATATTGATTTTAGATGTAAATTATATACAGAAATGAAAATCCTTTTTTCTTGAGCCGTATGAGGAGAAAACCTCATATACGTTTCCAAGGGGGGCTTTTTATTTATATCTATCCCAATGAGCCGTCTATCGAATCGTTGCAATTGATGTTCGATCTCGAAGAGAAGGAAGGAATCTTCAAAGAATAGGTTTCTACGATCCAATCAAGAATGATACTTATTTAAACATTCCTGTGATTTTGAATTTCCTTAAAGGGGGTGCTAAACCTACAGAAACCGTTTCTCACATTTTACGAAAGGCAGAATTGCTTAAAGAGAGAAAAACTCAAAACGACTTTCAATTGGTTGAGAAATCCAATACTAAGTAAAGTAGTAAAGTGTAATAATAATAATTGAAGAATTTGTAATAATTCGTATTATGGAATTATCTACACACCTTTTTTCTTTTCCTATTTTTCTCTTTCGTATAGAAATTGATTAACCACAATATATTATATCAATATATTATATTATTGATTTGATTGGAAATTGACTTTTTCTTCTTTTTTTTACATTGAATTTATCCTCTTTGTATTGTTGTGTTAATTCAATATAACTTATTATTTACTTAATAAATTGGTTTTCTCACTAGTATTTTTCTATTGACAATGGTTTATTTAAAAACTATAATTTGGTCAAGTGTTAATAGATTTGTTTTGTTTATCTACACCCTATTTAATATGAATCCATATATTTATTATTCATAGTTTATGTTAATGAATCTTTATCTTTATTTATTATATTTGTTTTCTCCATTCGATATATCTTTAAAATGAGGGATTTTTGATGGCATTTACTTTTATAGAAAGAAGAAACGATTATTTGATTTCATGTTCAATAAAAGAAAAAGAATAGTTTTTTTTTTCACTTTTCCAATTGCTTATTTTCCTTCGTTTTGCTATAATTCCATTTTTTTTTTCGATCATGTTTATTTATTACATTACATATCTCTGGGTTGCTAACTCAATGGTAGAGTACTCGGCTTTTAAGTGCGACTATGATTTTTTACACATCTAGATGAAAAAGAATTCGTCCAGACTATTGGTAGAGTCTATAAGACTACGACTGATCCTCAAAGGTAATGAATGGAAAAAATAGCATGTCGTGATAAAATCAATGGATTTCCTTTTATTTGACATTTTGAGTTGCTAAGTGTTGCAGTTACAAAAAGTTTTGTAGCTTCTATAAATGAGAAAAAAATAAAAGAAAAAGGATTCCGGTTTTAAGTGTAGTCTAAGTGAATAAATGGATAGAGCTTATTGTGGCTCCAATTTAAGAAAATCAAAAGTAACGAGCTTATTTTTTTCAATTGGAATGAATTGAAAATGGAATGATTACTCGATCTAATTATACGTTAAAAATGTATTAGCGCCTGTTATGGTAAAAAAGAAAAGGAATTCTTTTAATTAAACTTTTTATTTATTATCATTTTCTTTTTTTGAATAAATCCTAATTATTCTTTATTATTATGGATATTATGGATTGGAAACATATGTGTAGAAAAAAAGGTATATTGATATGATAAATATCCAAAATCAAAAGAGCAATCGGGTTGTCAAAATAAAGGATTTTTTACCTTTTGTGATTTAAATTCAAATGAATATAAATCCCAACGGGATTAGGATTAGATTATAAAAATATAAATCATATTAATATCTACTAATGTGACTATCCGTTGATTTTTTGGTTATGAAATGGAATTGATTTACTTTATTTATTTATTTCAAAATATTCCTATTCTTTTATAGCCGTATTGCATTATGTATTATTTTATAAACCAAGAACATCATTTTTTTTACTTTTTCTCTGGTTCAAATCAAAATGAAAAAGTTACAAGGATATCTAGAAAAGGATAAATTTCATCAACAATACTTTTTATATCCACTTATTTTTCAGGAGTATGTTTATGTATTTGCTCATGATTATTGTTTAATTAATTGTTCTTTTTTTTATGAATCTGTAGAAATGCCTATTTTTTTTTGTGACAAAAAGTTTAGCTCAGTACTTTTGAAACGTTTCCTTATTCAAATATATCAAATGGATTATTTGGTGCATTTTCATAAGAAGTTTCAGAATACCCCATTCATTCAGTATAAAGATTATTTGCATTTTTGTTTCTATTCTCAAAGGATATTAGAAAGTTTTGCAATTATTGCAGAAATTCCATTTTCGCAACGGTTAGTATCTTTTCCAACAAAAAAAGGAATAATACTCAAATATAATCAATTACGATCTATTCATTCTATATTTCCCTTTTTAGAGGATAATTTTTCGCATTTAGACTATGTAGTAAATCTAGTCATACCCTATCCTATTCATTTTGAAATTTTGGTTCACAATGTTCAAAGTTGGATCAAGGATATTGCATTTTTGCATTTATTACGATTTTTTTTGAATGAGTATTCCAATTGGAAAAGTTTTATTACTTCAAAAGAAAAGATTTATGCTTTTTTAAAAGAAAATAAAAGATTA